CATTATAGATAGGACTAACAAAGAACAGAGTTCTTTTTGTATCACTCCACCCGCCCCCTTTTTGTTTTTTAATCAATTTATTTTTTTATGGGATTCATTATGGTTATGTTATTATTTTTATTTTTTTTTTTTTGAATTAATGAATTTTCCAATAAAATACTTAAATACTGAAGAAATTTCTTAAGTTTAAGTTAGTTATGAGGTCTCATCATGTCAATTGTTAAAAATCTCCTTTGTTGAAACGCTTCCTAATATACAAATACAATACCAATACAAAGGAAAAGATAAAATAAAAAATTTTTTATTTTACTAAACTAAGAACGAAAGGGAACAAAGCGAGTGGATCCGCTAATTCCTTATCCTCAAATCAGTTCTTCCCAGAGTATTTTTTTTTTTTACATTTTGATTCTACGATTAAATGAAAAATTAAACAAAAGGATTTGCAAATAAAAGAGCTAATGCCACGACCAGTCCATAAATTGTTAAAGCTTCCATAAAAGCCAGACTAAGCAATAAAGTACCTCGTATTTTGCCCTCTGCTTCTGGTTGTCTCGCAATACCTTCTACAGCCTGGCCCGCAGCAGTACCTTGACCAACCCCAGGTCCAATAGAAGCAAGCCCTACAGCCAATCCAGCAGCAATAACGGAAGCAGCAGAAATAAGTGGATTCATAGTAAGTTCCTCGCACAAAAAAAAAATGGTTAATGATACAACCAACTAAGAAATTAGTACTTATCTTTTTCTACTTCTACTTTGACTATTTATTTTACTACTCTATTTTTTTATTCAATTCACAATCACAGAAAAAAGAGAAAAAGTACTAATATTTAAATCCATCTAAATGGAGTGGACTAGAAAAAAAAAAAAAAGATCGAGATAATTCCTATCTAGCTAGTAAATAACATAGAACCTTTTTCTTCCATAATGTAAATCACCTGCAATTTTTCTTCTTTTAAATTTTATTTTGGAACAATTCTTCGAAACATACACAAGGATTGATGTTTATAGGCATTAGATATATCAATATATCATATATGTAGTAAGGCCTCTTTCTCTTCCAAATTCTGCAATATAATATTATAATCTAATATATCTTGCTTCATATAGACATAAATAGATGCAGCTATTTGCATTTTATTCTACAACCCTGTGAATTATATTTAATCCTGCATTGCTTGAATTGGGATAAACTAAAAAAAAAGAATATTTCAAAATGATAAAGTTAGTCAATGATGACCCTCCATGGATTCACCTATATAAGCCGCAGCCAAAGTTGCAAAAATAAGAGCTTGAATACCACTTGTAAATAATCCAAGAAACATGACAGGTATAGGAACTACTGAAGGCACTAAAGAAACAAGAACAACAACTACTAATTCATCAGCCAATATATTCCCAAAAAGTCGAAAACTAAGAGATAAAGGTTTTGTGAAATCTTCTAGGATATTAATTGGTAAAAGTATTGGAGTTGGTTGAATGTATTTCCTGAAATATCCCAATCCTTTTTTGCTAAGACCTGCATAGAAATATGCCACTGACGTGGGTAAAGCTAAAGCAACAGTAGTGTTTATATCATTCGTGGGCGCAGCTAACTCCCCATGAGGTAACTTTATAATTTTCCAAGGTAAAAGAGCACCTGACCAATTAGAAACAAAAATAAATAAAAACATTGTTCCAATAAATGGAACCCAAGTCCCATACTCCTCTCCAATCTGAGTTTTGCTCAAATCTCGAATAAATTCAAGAACATATTCGAAGAAATTCTGACCGTTGGTCGGAATTTCTTGTGGATTCCGAATAGCTATGATGACTGAACCTAATAAGATAGCAATTACAACCCAAGAAGTAATAAGTACTTGGACATGAATTTGTAAACCTCCTATTTGCCAATAAAAATGTTGGCCTACTTCTACGCCCGATATATCGTATAACCCTTTGAGTGTTTTAACGGAACTTGGTATAACATTCATATTGTCCTCTAACAGAAATCAAACTTAAAAAAAGTAATTATTTTGATTCAACCATCTCTTTAATATACAATATACGTTCACTCATGAATTTCAGTTATGAATCGTTTATTTAGGATACCAAGAAATCACATAAAAAAATACCAATCATTTTCTATTTTTTCTTTAATATTCAAAACATAGTTCAAACTCTAAAAAATGCAAACCAAAATAGTAACAATCAAAGAAAGTTAACCAAAAACGAACTAAAAATATTCTTCATTATAAGATAATCAAACATTTTTTATATAACTAGAACGGCCCTCACAAATTGCAGATACTAATTTGGTAAGAATCAATCGAATCGAAGCTATAGCATCATCGTTGGCCGGAATAGAAATATCTGCAAGATTTGGATCACAATTTGTATCGATTAAACAAATCGTCGGAATACCCAAAATGACACATTCTCGAAGAACCATATATTCTTCTTGCTGATCAACGATAATTACAATATCGGGCAATCCCGCCATATATTTGATCCCACCCAGATATGTTTGCAAGGTAGATAATTTTCTCTTTAACATTGCTGCATCTCCTTTAGGGAAACGGTTGAGTTTCCCCATCTTTTGTTCTGCTCTTAAGTCCCTAAATTTCTGAAGTCTTGTTTCTGTAGTAGACCAATTCGTTAACATACCCCCAAGCCATTTTTTATTAACATAATGACATCGAGCCCTTATTGCTGCTGATGCTACTAAATCCGCTGCTTTCTTTTTGGTGCCAACGATTAAGAATTTTTTCCCCCTACTTGCTGCATCAAAAACTAAATCGCAGGCTTCTGATAAAAAATGAGCAGTTAGAGTAAGATTTGTAATATGAATACCTTTACGCTTTGCAGAGATGTAAGGAGCCATTTGAGGATTCCATTTCTTAGTACCATGACCAAAATGAACTCCTGCTTCCATCATTTCTTCCAAATTGATGTTCCAATATCGTCTTTCCATTTTCCCACACTTTCTCTTTTTTTTTTTTTTTTCAAAGAGATTCAGTACCCTGTGAAATAAAGAATTGTTCCGACGGAACCTTCTACCAGGATTTACCATTGATTTACGACCCAAACCATCAATTTAATTTCATTCTTTATTTTTTTTTCATTGATTACCAAATCCATAATCGGACCAGAGAGTTCAAATTAAAAAAACGAACTTCTTGTTAGGAATTACTAAATAACATTACGTATACGTAAATGATTGGTCTGATGTCTCATGGAAATTGTTTGGGGTGCAAGAACAAAAGAATTCTCTATGGTGTAAAAGAATATCTATCATTTCTAACTCGAATAGATTCTTCCTTTTTCTTTTCATTTTCAAATGAATGTTTTTATCTTGCTTTGAACGATGTACTAATTTTTTGAACCCGGTACCAACCGGTATAATCCCCCCCAGAACAACGTTCTCTTTCAGGCCTTTCAACCAATCAATACGACCTCGTAGAGCAGCTTTTGCTAAAACTCGAGCAGTTTCTTGAAAACTCGCTTCGGATATGAAACTTTGAGTATTAAGAGATGACTTCGTTATTCCCAATAAGATTGCCCGATAACAGATTGCTTCGTCTAAAATACGCCCTGCTCGCTCTGCTCGCAACAATCCTATTAATTCCCCAGGTGAAAAAACATTAGACATTCCATCTTCTGAAACCAACACTTTTGATGTTACTTGACGTACAATAATCTCTATATGTTTATTATGAATCTGTACCCCCTGGGATCGATAAACTTTTTGGATCTTATTAACCAAAGAGATACGACTTTGGGCTATAGTTAGTTCAGCTCCAATCAAGAATCCCCAGGGGATCCCAAGAATCCTTCGGATACGTTCGTCCCAACCTTCAACTCTCCTTTCAAGGTTCATCGATATTGAATCAATTGAACGAACTTCTAAAATTTGTTCCACTTTTGGAAGACCTTGCGTTATGTCACCGGATCTCGATTTTTCATATAGAAATGTAATTAATCTATCTCCTTCATAAAAGGTTTCCCCATAATGGCCATGAACAGTTGTTCCTGGAGTGACCAAATAGGGCTTAGCCGATCTTATAACTAAAGAGTCAACATGAACAATGGAAATTTGACCAGATTTTTTTATGCGTGATCCATATTTCAATAGACATACATTTTCACAAAGGAATTGTCCAAGGCTAATTATTGTCCATGTCTCTTCACAAGAATTGTAAGGGAGAAAACACCAATTCAAAAGGAATGAATTCCAAATGATGTTACTGCAGGGATCGGAATTAGAAATTCTTCTATTTTCATCTAGGAAAAAGTATTGAAATGGAAGTACTTGAAGCGCTTGGAAAGTCTGTTGAAAATTTTCAAGTAACAAATATTTATTTAAAAAGACTTGATTAGAAGTTCTTAAATAGGAAGATGAACAAAAATTCACTATTTTAGGCACAATAGTACCTAAGGGACCCAACAAATCCCTAATTGGAGTCATAGGATCCGATTCTTTTGTCGCATTATTATATCTCGAAGTATTGAAGAGACCAATTCGAGAACAATTAGATGATGACAAAATTATGAAAGATTGGCATTCCTTATTTCGATTCAACAACGTACCAAGAATTTCCTGATGTTGGGGAATTGATTGAATCTTCGCCTTGGAATCAAAAGGATTTATATGGGTACGATCTAATCTCTTATTGGAAATAAATCCTGAACCTGCCATATCATACCTTTTTATGGTATACAAAATAGTGGACTTTACTAACTCAATTCGGATGAAATCACGGAGCAGATCATTTGCCCTTATTTTAACAAAAGAAGCATGAATCTCTTCTTCTTCTATAGAACCCCTTTTTTCTTGGTCCCAATTCAATACTAAACAAGCTCGAACTAATTGAATACTTGTGTGAGAAATTCCTCGAATTGACTTACCATTTCCATAAAGTATATAATTGACAATTCGAAGTTGGACATTATCCTTTTCCTGCAAGAGATCCTGAGAGAAAAGTGTTGCTAAATTAATCCCATCAGCTATTTCATATGTGACTACGGGCCGAACCAAAACAAAATATTTTTTTTTTGTAGGTGTGATCCGTTGAACATAGATCCAATTTTTCAATTTTTTTGATCCTTTAGAATTTTTTTTTTCCATTCCTGGTGGTATCAAAATGCCGCTGTGCTTAGATATTTTATCCATCTCTCCAGGAAAATGAATATTTCCAGAAAAAATTTTCAGTTCCATACTTTTTTTTTTTCTCTCCACTCGGACTAATCCACCTACTCGACTTCTTGTATTTCTATTTAAAGCAAGTCGTGTATCTACTCCAACGATACTATTGTTCCGAACCATTATGGGCGAAGATCCGGGTAAGATATGCACTTCTTCGGGAATAAAAAAAAATTGATCTACTTTCATTTCCTTTTGGTATTTCGGACTAAATTCTTTTGTTCCTCGATACTCAATCAAATCTTCTTTTTTTACCTTTGAATCTACTTCGACAATCCCATATTTAGTAATTCCCGAACTGCTTCTTCTGTATCGCGGATCATCAAAATAAGCAAGAATACTATTTCTACGTAAAATACCTTTTATAGGTATTTTCATCGAAATACCAAAACAGGGTATTAGTTTCTTTTCTCGTTCTTGATCATATTGTAAGGGAATCACGAATCTATTTCTTCGCTTTTTCGCCAAGTAATCATCGGAATTCTCTTGACGAATAGAAGTAGAAGGATCTATGAGATTCCAATGATCGTTAGATATTATTCTATAAGGTTTTGAATAGTTAAGAATTTCCCTATCTTTTTTACCAAAAGTATCCAACAATTTATGTCTTACTTTATCATTAGTCAGTGAGAGATCAAAGATATGTCTTTCTTCGACAGAAAAAGAATTAGCATTCATTTGATCTTGATCCTTGTGGAGTGAAAAAGACACTATATTGGATCTGCATATACCTCCTGCTAATATCCATAAATGATTTGTTTTTGGTAATAGATGAACATTACTATATGGATATTCGAGCGCATGATAGCCATCAATACTCCAGTGCATTTCTCCTTCCGACTCAGAATAAATATGTTTTTGAACCCTCTCTTTAAAATGAAAAGTGGACGTTCCGGCACGAATCTCGGCAATCACTTGTTCTGATTCTACATATTGATTATTTTGAACTAAAATCAAACTCTTTGTTGGAATATTCACATTATGTAGAATATCTCGACTCTCAATAGTTACATACAAATCTATAAAACATATAAAAGCAGGATGCCCATGACGGGTACGTATGGGATGAACCAAATCCTCATCAAATTTTATTTTTCCATTAGAGGGAGCTCGTACATGTTCGGCAGTACCACCTGTGAATACTCCGCCGGTATGAAAAGTTCTTAATGTTAGTTGAGTCCCCGGTTCCCCGATTGATTGACCCGCAATAATGCCTACGGCTTCTCCCAACTCGACCAGGTCACCATGAGTAGGGCTTCGGCCATAACATAATTGACAGATCCAAGATGTACTCCTACAAGTAAAAGGGGTTCGAATATATATTGGGTGTGCTCGAAATGTTATGAATCGATTGACAAGCCCAATTCCAATATCTTTATTTCGAGTGGCAATGCATCGTAGACCGATATATATATCATCTGTTAATACACGACCAATTAGTGTTTGAACAAAAGTATTTTCCGTCATACCATTTTGAGGACTCACGGAAATACCTCGGAAAGTACCACAATCCGTTCTACGTATAAGAATGTGTTGAACTACTTCAACAAGCCTACGTGTGAGGTATCCAGCATCTGATGTTCGTACAGCAGTATCTACAACTCCTTTGCGAGCTCCGTAGCAAGAAATTATATATTCTGTCAAAGAAAGCCCTTCGCGTAAATTGCTTTGAATGGGTAAATCAATCATTTGTCCTTGAGGATCTGACATTAATCCTCTCATACCTACTAATTGGTGTACTTGAGATGCATTTCCTCTAGCCCCAGAAAAGGACATTAGATAGACTGGATTAGAGGGATCAGTCATCCGAAAATTAGGATTCATTTCTTGTCTCAAATATTCACTTGTAGCATACCATATCTCAATGGATTGACGTAATTTTTCTACCACGTGTACATTCCCATAATGATGGTTTTTCTCTAAAAGAAAACTTTGTTGTTCAGCGTCTTGAACTAACCATCCCTTAGATGGTATTGTTAAAAGATCATCAATTCCTAATGAAATAGATGTAGCGGTGGCTCGCTGGAAACCCAAAGTCTTCACTTGATCCAGGATATGTGATGTATATGCCATTCCGAAATGATCTATTAATCTGCTAATAAGTTGTTTCATAGCAATTCCATCTATCACCTTATTGTGAAAGACCAGATCGGTCCGTTCTGCCATAAGGACCCCCATATTCTGCTGAGTAAAATTCCACAATGGGCCTAGGTCAGTGATTCGAAAACTTCCTTTCCTCAATCTTGATTCACACAGAAATTCAGAAATTATGATACCAGTGAAATTGGGGGAGACCCGAATTCCTACGAGTATGGGCATCG